TTTTTTCCTTATTTGATCGGATTAAAAAGAAACTTTGGGATTGCTGAATCACAGACAAAAAAAAGAAAAAATAAACATATAAAGCAACGGAGCCATCATAGTATTTTTGAACTCCTCCGAAAGGAAGGATGGCAATTTGATTATTTACCCATCTGAGTCTGATAGATTCTATTTTCTCTTTCTTCAATAGAAAGGAGGGGGGTCAATTTTCTTGTAGAGCCGTATGCACAAAAGATGCCTGTACGGTTGTTCAATTCTATCTTTTTTCTATTCTTTATCTTTCTTTTCTCTTTGCTTTATCATGCGAGATAGGGGAAGCTTTTATTTTGTTATATCATCAGGGTAATGATACATGAACCTTATAGTGCTTTTTATATGGCACAAGTAGGCGAATTTGTCATGGAAGCGGTAGAACTGATGAAACTGCGTGAAACCCTCACAAGGGTTTATGCAGAAAGAACGGGCAAACCCTTCTGGGTTGTACACGAAGATATGGAAAGAGATATTTTTATGTCAGCAACAGAAGCCCAAGCTTATGGAATTGTTGATTTTGTAGCGGTTCAAGGAAAATAACATGGATTTCGCGCAAATCTGTGATTTGAGATTTTATCTTCGAATTGAATATTCTATTAAATAGAAGTAATTCACCATCATTCGGTTAGGATCAATCTAAACCAACCCATCATATTATGTATACGATTCAACATGCCAACTATTAAACAACTTATTAGAAATACAAGACAGCCAATCAGAAATGTCACGAAATCCCCCGCTCTTCGGGGGTGCCCTCAGCGTCGAGGAACATGTACTAGGGTGTATGTGCGACTCGTTTAGATCATGAGCTGGCACAAAAGCAAGAAAACTACTTTTACAGTATCAATGATCAGTACCGGTGAATGGGATAGGATGGAAAAAGGAACTCCATCCATTATTAAAAAAAAAAAACTCTACCATATCCCTCTATTGTGTATGAAGTTTATGGTTTCCGTTGGTGTAAATCCAATCACCTGAATTTAAGATGATAAGAAATTCTCCATTGGTAACAAATGGTTATCCATTAAGCGGAGGAAATCTTATTTAAACGGACTAAGAGGGTCAGCTACCCAGCAAACTTTCATAATTAAATACCGTTACTGTATAGGTAGATCTGATTGTGAAAGACCTATTACTGGATAATTCATGGGTAGAGCCAAAGCGTGTGAACTATACAAGTTCCCAATAACATCAATTAGTTGATTAAATAGTAAATTAAAGTATAAAGTAAAGGCTCCGGTGTATAGAGAAGACCTCACCGTTTAAGAAGTAACCATAGAAACGAAGGAACCCACTATTTCTTTTTTTATTTCTTTTATTTACTATATTTTTGATACCTAGGAAAATACAATTTCTTAGTTCTGTCTTATTTCGCAGTGAAATACCTAAAAAAAAAATCGTGGTCGGGAAGGTTAGAGTAGCCAAAGCCATTGGAATTTTGATTTTATACATTGGAAAAATTCGTTTTGTTATTAATAGACTAGGAAGGGGGAAAAGAATAACTGAAAGAAAGGCAATCAATTAGTTATTCGTCAAAGTTTCATTTATTCAATGACCAGAATTAAACGGGGATATATAGCTCGGAGACGTAGAACAAAAATTCGTTTATTTGCATCAAGCTTTCGAGGGGCTCATTCAAGGCTTACTAGAACTATTACTCAACAGAAAATAAGAGCTTTAGTTTCGGCTCATCGGGATAGGGATAGGAAAAAGAGAGATTTTCGCCATTTGTGGATCACTAGGATAAACGCAGTAATTCGCGAAAGGGGAGTATCCTATAGTTATAGTAGATTAATACACGATCTGTACAAGAGACAGTTGCTTCTTAACCGTAAAATACTTGCACAAATAGCTATATCAAATAGGAATTGTCTTTATATGATTTCGAACGAAATCATAAAGGAAGTAGATTGGAAAGAATCCACCAGAATAATTTAAATGGAGTTACCCGGAGAATGAACTCCGGGAAGGTAGAGTAGAAATTAGTATGAGAAAATATACTAAAGTAGTCAAAATGAATGAACACGTTCAATTCAATAAAAACAGATTTCTTTTTTTCCGATTCATTTTTTCTTACGACACGATACTCAAATCTAGATTCACTCAAATCTAGATTCTTGTAATTATGATTCAAGTGAAGAAAAAGTAAGCCTATTTATTTCGGGCTTTAAAACCAGTAGTTCTAGCGGTCGACTCGGTTCTTTCAAATTGTTTCTCATTATTGAGAAAAGGTAACAAAGATAAAATACGAGCTTGTTTTATAGCAAGAGTAATTAATCGTTGTTGTTTCAAGGTCAATCTATTCACACGTCTTGATAATATTTTTCCTTGTTCACTAATAAATCGACTAATTAAACTCATGTTTCTATAATCAATTCGATCCCCCGATTGAATCGGGGGCAAACGCCTACGAAAAGATCGCTTGAATTTAAGAAAAGGTCGCTTGGATTTATCCATGGTTTGTTTG